TATCAGAATAGTGGATATAGTCATAATTCAATGGGTTAGGTCCACTTACTTTTTCTTTTGTTGATTTTGAATCGAATTTTTACAATTGTTTTGATGGAAAACGGTCCAATTTGGAGATTTAAGCATTATTCATTATAATACGTAAATATTAGTCATTATGTAAATATTAGTCATTATAATAAACAAATGTTTAACTTTATAACTTATAGTAATTCTAGTTATAGTCTAAATCATTCGAATCTTAACTTATTCGTTCGAATTTTTCTGATTTCATTTTAGAATTCAAATTCATTATAGAATGAAAATGAATTATAGAATTTATGACTTATTTTTATTAGAAATTTTGATTATCAACACTATCTCTATTCTCCCTCAAACTCAAATAGGAATACTGCCGCTGGAGTTTTATGAAAAAGGACCAAAAAGCCCCTTATCGGATTTGAACCGATGACTTACGCCTTACCATGGCGTTACTCTACCACTGAGTTAAAAGGGCCCATTTGATTCAATTCTTGAATAAGTCATTAAGGGGGATAAGATATATCTATGGACATAGATTATAAATCAAATCTATGGAAAGTAAACATATAAATGAGTATAGGGAGTAGACCCATAGTAGCTCATTCATAAACGAGAATTTTTTTACCTAATGGGCTAAACTAGTGAATATAGGTAAAAAAATGGCTTATTGATATTGAATTTGATAAATATCAACGGTTTGAATTATTTTCAAAGTCAAACCTAATTGAATTGCTCGTCATCATAATAGAATGAATTTGATTAATACATGCACCTCCTACCAAAGATCACTGATGAAGGGATTCTAATCACTGATGAAGGGATTCTATTTGTCCTCTGAACCAAATTCTTAGAAAGAAATTTTTGATAACTTATTGACGCCTACCCTTTATCAGAATCAGATTTCCATATTTATTATTTCTTAATTTCCTGGTTTAATGTGAAATAGAGATATCTATCTTACTAATGAGTGTGAATCAATGAATGAAAGCGAAAGCACTGGGATTTAGCCCTTTTTTCTGGCTTTCTGGCAGATCAATGATTCCTGGAAACGATTTTGTATTCTTTTTAGTCTTTTTTTTATTGTTGTTTTCTATTTTCATTTCTTTCATTTCTATTTTCATTTCTATTTTCATTTCTATTTTATTAATTAGTTCTATTTTAATTAGTTCATAGTCTATTTTTTTTTAAGATTAATAAAAAGAATAGATTCTTTATGTAGTTAAAACGGATAATGTCGATTAGAATGAATGATTCATGAATATATAAATGACGAATCCAAAAATTCTACGAAATCGTGAAAGACGGAAAGATCTTTTGAATCTATTCATACCATTTCGTTATATTGACATTTTCAAAAAACTATTCATACTATCGTAATAGTATGTACTATCGTAATAGTATGCTGATGGTTGGGCAAATGTGCCCCCATCGTCTAGTGGTTCAGGACATCTCTCTTTCAAGGAGGCAGCGGGGATTCGAATTCCCCTGGGGGTAGGGTAGGGTAGGGTATTGCGAAAGGAAATCGTTATGGATTCTTATCATTAAGAAGTCTGTAATTGATTCTTCCTGGGTCGATGCCCGAGGGGTCAATGGGGACGGACTGTAAATTCGTTGGCAAATATGTCTACGCTGGTTCAAATCCAGCTCGGCCCAGTAATTCACTGATCCGGCATGAAATCATATAACCCCTCTGTTCTCTCGAACTGCCTCATATGGAAAAAAGTCAAAATTTCGGATATATCTCTACTTGTTATTTATTTTTATTTATTTGATTTTCTCTATTTTTTCCCACAAATTCTGATCTTTCTAATGATCTAGATTCATATTTTTTATTTGAAAGATTGGTTATCAATCGATTTTGATTTTTGAAATAAGGAAAAATGACTAGTAATCCGTGTCGTTAGCGCTAAAGTGTATATCTATGTGGATATACTACACCCCGCCTCTGTCATAAGGCGGCGATTCCGATCGAAAATCAAAATAAAAAAAAAAAGGGTTTCAATGAAATCAAAAGAATATGTATGCTGTACACTTTATTTAATATTTAATTTTTTTATTGAATTTCCAATTTAATTTGGAGGGGATTGTAGTTCAATTGGTCAGAGCACCGCCCTGTCAAGGCGGAAGCTGCGGGTTCGAGCCCCGTCAGTCCCGACGAATTAAAATCCATTAATCCAATAAAAAAAATAGATCAATTCATTTTTCCCCTTTCTGTGAAAAGGGTACAAATGAAAAGGGGACAAATCACAAAATTTCATTCCAAAAAAATGATCTTTCTTATTTCTTTTTGTTTCTTTGCAAATACAATGAAATATGGGAATTTTCATTTCTTCAAGTAGTACCGATCGATAGAGACATATGTGAATTAGTCCAATTATTGGTAGCCTTATATTCGTATTCGGTATTCCAAGAGATATCTAGGAGTTTGGCTTTTTCAATTCCTCCCGATCCAATCAAATCGAGTACCATATCTTTCTAGGTTGTACATACACAAATGGAATTTGTATGATACAAAATGAATTGTATTGCCTTGATAGGATTTTTTTTATCTTATATGAAATATCTTATAAGAAAAGGGTCCTCTTTTTTGGCTCCAATTTTCTGCAACCTCAGTGTGCAATTTGAATGAGATAGACTGTTTCAAATTGCACACTGAGGTTTTGATATATTATATGTATATGCATTCCATTACTAATCTGCGGATAGGGGGATATTAAATAGGAGAAATAAATAAAAAAGAAATAAGGATACCGTCTCTATTTTAAATTATAGGGGGAATGAATAATCTTTTTTAAGGGTTTTCGCCGAAGAAAAAACAAACTCTAAAAAATTGATAGAATATTTGATTTTTTTCTATACTGGGACTTGTCTTTATCACACTTTTTTGTTTTCCAATAAGTTAGATCATTACTACCCTTTCTATATTTCTATATTCTATTGTTTATCGGGGTTTGTTTATAACCAATCTAAGCGAAAACGCAGTTAGATGATACTTCGTCAGATGATTGTAGAAGGAAGATGATAGTTTTATAGAAAATAAAGAAAGGAATAATAAATAAGAAAAGAATAAAACAATACAATAAAGTAAAGAAATTTTCAATTGGATCAGGAATCCATTTTTAGATTCGGTATGGATAAATGATCTTTCTATGTTATACTATTCAATTCTCGACGATGAATCGATTTGATAGCTCAGATATTGTTATTCATGATATTGATCCGATTCGATATCATCGAGATAGAATTCATCCCATTGAATTTAGAGTCGAAAGATTTATCATCTCTATGGGATTAAATCCCGAGTTATTCGAAGTAAAGAAAAACAAAAACGATGAGATTATGGAAGTAAATATTCTCGCATTTATTGCTACTGCACTGTTCATTCTAGTCCCTACTGCCTTTTTACTGATAATATACGTAAAAACAGTTAGTCAAAGTGATTAATTTGAATAAAACTCGACTTCTTAGTTCTTCTCAATATCAATGATTGAAGAAATCAAATGAAAAGTATTTCAATTTCGTGTCTTAGATGAAATCAGCGGACTAGAATCAGCAGTATTTTTTGAGATCCAATAGTATGTTAGAAAGAAATATATATATTTCTTTCTAACATTTTGTTATTTTATTCTAATATATAAACTGTATAAAGATATAACCTTAATCTAGATTAATCCAGAATATTATCTTTCTATTCATATATCTAGATATTAATCTATCTAGACATGAGTTTATCGGTATGAAATGTACACAAGAGCACAATTCTATTTATTTTCTTCATCTATTTGATTTGTGTTTATTTCAAATAATTTGAAAAATAATCTGAAATAGTCAAAAAGCATCTCTTAGGATTGGAATTTCTTTTTTTCTTTTCAATATGAATCCTGCCATCTACCGAACGAATAAAATCAATGAAAAGAAAAATGAAAAGAAAAAAAAGAGTCTGGGCATATATTAAAATTAAAAAAGAAAAAATCTTTTTTTAGCATCCAAAGAAGTAATTAATTGAGGAGTTGACAGATCATCCGAGGTAAGGAATTCTAGAAAAGCTTTTTCAGATTTCAACGAAAAGGATTAGTAAACCCCACCCATTTTTAACCCTTGAATCATGATATAAAATGAGTCAAGTGAATAAGTCCAATTTCTAAAATAATAAAACAAATACTCAAATACTTCAAATACTAAAGTAATCACTAAATACATGTGACTTGTGCAAGACAATACCTTAGTATGCATATTATCTCGTTGGAGAACCTCAATATCTATCTTATTTCCCATCGAAAATCCACTTAAATTTTGAATATTTATTTCTATTTATTTTTATTTTATTTAAATTTAATTTATTTATTTAATAATAATGAATTTGTAATATTAATTAATTTTATTTATTTAATTTTAATATTAATTAATAAAAGAACTACTTTCTTTTTCTCTTTGAACAGGAAAAAGGCAAACAAATAAAAATGAAGGGAGGGTTTCATTCTTCCCCATTGTCCATATAGAACTCTGGCACGAGGGGGTTTATCAAAATAGATAATTTAGGAAGAAGTGGGTTGGAATCAATTTCCTATCATTTGTAGGCCTTTTACTTTTTACTTTCGAAATATGAACACGTAAATCATTGAAATATTTGTTTAATTATGATTGAAAAGGTATTATTCATCTATTATTCATAGAATACATTACTACACCCCAATCCAATAGAATTTGTCAATGAAGAAGTTTTTAATTCAATTTCTAAATTCTTAGAAATTGAATTAAATAAGTGAATTCACTTTAATTTTTAATTTCAATTTAATTTAAATAGTTAAATTAACAAAAAGTCTTTGCAGAGCGATGTATAAAAAAAATGGATACAGTTTGATTTCTCCAATTCAATTAGTAGTATCCCTAGAGTCCACTTCTTCCCCATACTACGAGTGAAAGGGAAAATGTAAAGACTACCATTAAAGCAGCCCAAGCGAGACTTACTATATCCATGT